AAAATTCCCTCCAAAAAGAAAATAGAGGCGAAAGATACCAAAGCGGTCTTGTATCAGACTGCCTGTCTTCTTGTAGTTGGATCCCCAAGTTTTTGGAATGCTCCAAACTCTACTTGAGCATCCAAATCTGGGTCAATACCAGCAAAAACATCTCTGAACAAGGTTCTAGCACCATGCCAAATGTGTCCGAAGAAGAAGAGCAAAGCAAACGAAGCATGCCCAAAAGTAAACCAACCCCTTGGACTGCTACGAAAAACACCATCGGATTTCAAAGTCGCACGATCTAATTCAAAAATTTCACCCAATTGAGCGCGTCTAGCATATTTTTTCACAGTAGCAGGATCACTATAACTGACTCCATTGAGTTCGCCGCCATAGAACTCAACGGTTACACCTACTTGTTCAACACTATACTTCGATTCTGCCCTTCTAAAAGGAACATCAGCTCTAACAATTCCGTCGCCGTCTACCAAAACGACTGGAAATGTTTCAAAAAAAGTGGGCATACGACGTACAAAAAGCTCACGCCCCTCTTTATCTCTAAAGATAGGGTGTCCTAACCATCCAACCGCTATTCCATCTCCGTTATCCATTGAGCCTGCCCTGAATAATCCTCCTTTTGCCGGATTATTGCCGATATAATCATAAAAGGCTAATTTTTCAGGAATTTTAGACCAGGCTTCTGATAAACTTTGATTTCCTGCTAGCCCGGCGCTAACTCGTCGATATATCTCTTGCTGGAAGTAACCCTGATCCCATTGATAACGAGTGGGACCAAATAATTCGATGGGGGTAGTTGCTGAACCATACCACATAGTTCCAGCAACAACAAAAGCTGCAAAAAAGACAGCCGCGATACTACTGGAGAGTACGGTTTCAATATTTCCCATACGTAATCCTTTATATAGACGTTGTGGCGGTCGAACGCTAAGATGGAATAGACCCGCTAATATGCCCAATGTACCTGCTGCAATATGATGAGAAGCTATTCCTCCCGGAACAAAAGGATCAAAACCTTCCACGCCCCACGACGGATTTACAGGTTGTACTTTTCCCGTTAGTCCATAAGGATCGGACACCCATATTCCAGGACCGTACAGGCCTGTTACATGAAATGCACCAAAACCAAAGCAAGCCACCCCGGAGAGAAATAAATGAATTCCAAAGATCTTGGGCAAATCCAAAGAAGGTTTTCCTGTACGTTCATCAGAAAATATTTCTAGATCCCAATAGACCCAATGCCAGATAGCTGCCAAAAAGCATAAGCCAGAAAACACAATATGTGCCCCAGCTACACCTTCGTAACTCCAAATCCCCGGATTCGTTACAGTCCCTCCTGTGATACTCCAACCTCCCCATGAATTGGTTATTCCTAAACGAGTCATGAAGGGTATAACGAACATACCCTGCCTCCACATTGGATCAAGAACAGGGTCAGAAGGATCAAAAACTGCTAATTCATACAGAGCCATTGAGCCCGCCCAACCAGCAACCAGAGCTGTATGCATTATATGAACGGAAAGCAACCGGCCGGGATCATTCAATACAACGGTATGAACACGATACCAAGGCAAACCCATGGAAAATACCCCTTTATCAAAGAAAAATAGACACTACGTAACTTTATTGCATTGGAAAAGACTATACTATGACTATCCTATGGACTTCCCTTGTTCAATGGATTATTTCCTAACAAGGGTTAGGTTAATATTTATTCTATATTCTATTCTGTTCGTAATAATGGAAGAATTCTGTTCGTAAGAACAAAGAGAAGCAGATTTATTTTATACTCGATAAGTACCAATACGCAATGGTGGATTGATACCATTTTCTATGAGTAAATGCGTCCATCCTTATTTATCATTAGAAAGACCTATTCGTAAAAATTTTCCTTTATTTATTTTGTCTTTCTTTCTGAATTTTTCTAATCTATGGATAAAATAAATATGATAAAGCCAATATTATAAAGACAATAAAACCATATTGTTACGTTTCCACATCAAAGTGAAATATAGTATTTAGTTATTTTTTCTTTCAATTCATGCCTATTGGTGTTCCAAAAGTACCTTTCCGAAGTCCTGGAGAGGAAGATGCATCTTGGGTTGACGTATAGTGCGACTTGTCAGATATATTGGGTCATATGGGATTTCCCCGTTCTCTCCCCCGATCGAGATATCCTCCGTTTCGCCCAAGAAAGAGAAATTGAATCATCAAAAAATTGGAGCGTGAAGTGCAATTAGATGCATTGTTTGGGGGAATTCATAGTACTATTATCAATTAGAATAATTTATGGTTGGCTTTGGTTGGACTCAAAAAATGAAGTATCCAGGCTCCGTTTAGAAAAAACCCAATTGGTAATATATCTATGATTACTACGTGTATCATAAATGATTCCTGTTTGTTATTTGTAAAGTCATAACAAAAAGAAATGGTGATGGGAAGATTTGTCCTATATGTGCAAATCCAAATCGGGCGGATCTTTACCCGGAGTAGAGCATAA